CCCTCTTATCTCTTCCTTCTCCGAACTCAGGTTATGGAAGAAGGAGAAGAAGGAATCGAGAAGAAGGTATCAGCAACAACAGGTTTTATTATGGGACAGCTCATGATGTTCATATCGATCTATTATACGCCCCTGCATCTAGCATTGGGTAGACCTCATACAATAACTGTCCTAGCTCTACCCTATCTTTTGTTTCATTTCTTCTGGAACAATCACAAACACTTTTTTGATTATGGATCGACTAGCAGAAATTCAATGCGTAATCTCAGCATTCAATGTGTATTCCTGAATAATCTCATTTTTCAATTATTCAACTATTTCATTTTACCAAGTTCAATGTTAGCCCGATTAGTCAACATTTATATGTTTCGATGCAACAACAAGATGCTATTTGTAACAAGTAGTTTTGTTGGTTGGTTAATTGGTCACATTTTATTCATGAAATGGGTTGGATTGGTATTAGTCTGGATACAGCAAAATAATTCTATTAGATCTAATAAGTACCTTGTGTCAGAATTGAGAAATTCTATGGCTCGAATCTTTAGTATTCTCTTCTTTATTACCTGTGTCTACTATTTAGGCAGAATGCCGTCACCTATTTTTACTAAGAAACTGAACGAAACTCCAGAAACGAAAGAAAGTGAGGAAGAAACAGATGTAGAAATAGAAAAAACTTCCGAAACGAAGGAGACTAAACAGGAAGAAGAGGGATTCACCGAAGAAGATCCTTCTCCTTCCCTTTTTTCGGAAGAAAAGGAGGATCCGGACAAAATCAAAATTGATGAAATGGGAAAGATCCGAGTGAATGGAAAGGACAAAACAAAGGATGAATTTCACTTGCACTTAAAAGAAGCATGCTATAAAAATAGCCCGACTTCTTATTCTGGGAATCAAGATATTTCGAAGTTCGAAATACTTAAAGAAGAAAAGAAAAACGTATTCTGGTTTCAAAAACCCCTTCTTTTTCTTCTTTTCGACTATAAACGTTGGAATCGTCCAACACGATATATAAAAAGCAATCGGTTTGAAAATGCGGTAAGAAATGAAATGTCACAATATTTTTTTTATACATGTCAAAATGATGGAAAACAAAGAATTTCTTTTACATATCCACCTAGTTTATCCATTTTCTGGGAAATGATAAAAAGAAAGATTTCTTTGGCTACAACAGAAAAATTCTTATATGATGATGAACTATACAATTATTGGATTTATACGAACGAACAAAAAAAAAACAGCTTAAGCGATGAATTTGCTAATAGAATTACAGTTCTAGACAAAGGACTTTTTTATATAGATGTACTCGAAAAAAAAACTAGATTATGCAATGAAAAAAGTAAAAAGAAAAAGGAATATTTGCAAAAAAACCACGATCCTTTATTAAATGGGGCCTATCGGGGTATAATAAAAAAAAGGCTTTCATCCATTATAACGAAAACTACAGTAAAAAATTTACTAGATGACATTTTTATAAATAAAATTCATAGTATTCTACGTAATGATTCTAATTACCAAGAATATAAAAAAGATCAAAACTCAATATCATCCAAAATTCGACATTTCGTTAGTCAATATGACGGGAAAGCTGCGTTCAATCAGAAGAAAGTGTCTTTACTTTCAGAACACGAGCAATTTATTTCCAAAGATCCAGAAGGATTTTTTAAATTTTTAGTTAATACAATCATAGCAGATTCGTTTCCTCAAACAACTCGAAAAAGATCGATTGGAATAAAAGAAATAAGTAAAGAAGTTCCTCGTTGGTCATACAAATTAGTCGATGATTTAGAACCAGAGGATAGACCAGATGAAAAAGACGTGTCGGTGCCAATCGATGATCAAATTCGCTCAAGAAATTGGAAAAGTATAATTATTTACACCGATAAGCAAGAAAATATCGACAATCCCGCCCCAAATACCGCGGATATATCTGAGCAACCAGGTGAAGTGTCTTTGATACGTTATTCACAACAATCTGATTTTCGTCGAGACCTAATCGTAGGTTCCATGCGTGCTCAAAGACGTAAAATAGTTATTTGGGAATTATTTCAAGCAAATATACATTCCCCGATTTTTTTAGACAGAATAGATAACTCCTCTTTTTTTTTTGCTACTTTTTCCGGAGTAATTAAACGGATTTTTAAAAATTGTATGGGAAAAAATCCAAAATTGAAGATTTTTGATTATAAAGAAAAAGAATTGAAAGAGGAAAATAAAACTAAAAAGTCCAATAAAAAAGACGAAAAAAGCCACGAAAACAGACGAATAGAAATCGCGGAAGCCTGGGATAATATTCCATTTGCTCAAATAATAAGAGGTTTGATGCTAATAACTCAATCAATTCTTAGAAAATATATTCTATTGCCTTTATTGATAATAGCAAAAAATATCAGCCGTCTGTTATTATTCCAAAGACCTGAGTGGGCGGATGATTTCAAAGAGTGGAATAGTGAAATGCATGTTAAATGCACCTATAACGGGGTTCAATTATCAGAAACAGAATTTCCTAAAAACTGGTTAATAGATGGTATTCAGATAAAAATATTATTTCCTTTCCGTCTAAAACCTTGGCATAGATCTAGGATACAACCTTCTGATCAAGATCGAATAAAAAAAAACGAACAAAATCGAAATCGAATAGATGAGTTTTGTTTTTTAACAGCTGTGGGACTGGAAACTGATTTTCCTTTTGGTCCTCCTCGAAAACGGCCCTCTTTTTTTCAACCTATTTTTAAACAACTCGATAAAAAAATTCGAAAACTTCTAAAAGGACAATTTCAAATTCGAAAAAGACTCAACGAAAAAATTCGTTTTTTTTTTAAATTCGAAAATGAAACAAACAATCGGGTTCTTGAAATACTTCTATTTTTGAAAAAAATGTTAAATGTAAATCTAATTACCGTATTTGGATTGAGAGAAGAATCGAGTCAAAAAAAACCTGAAAAAGATTCAATAATCATTAATCATATGATTAATGAATCATCCATTCAAATTCAAACCGGATTCCTAAATTGGACAAATTCTTCAGCGACAGAAAAAAAAATGAAAGATCTGGCTAGTAGAACAAGAATAATCAAAAATCAAATAGAAAAAAAAAAAATAGCAAAAGAAAATCAAAAACAAAAAGTTAGTCTTACCAAAACACCATATGGTACGAAAATTTTTGAATTGCCAAAAAATACGGGTCTTATATTAAAAAGAAAAAATATTCGATTAATCCGTAAATTCAATTATATTTTGAAATTTTTGAGAAAAAAGATATACGTAGATATAGTTTTGTATATCATTAATATTCTCAGAATTAATACACAATTTTTCCTTGAATCAACAAAAAATGGAATTCAAAAATCCATTTGCAATAATCCAAAAAATCATGAAAAGATAAAAAAAAAAAATCAAATTCAGTTTATTTGGAGTATAAACAAAGGATTTTTCCATTTTGTTAGTACTAATACTAATATTAGTAATAAGAATTCGAGGATTGTTTCTGATTTTTCTTTGTTGTCACAAGCTTATGTATTTTACAAATTATCCCAAGCCAAAGTTTTTAACTTCTATGCATTAAAATCGGTTCTTCAGTATCGGGGAATATCTTTATTTCTTAAAAACGAAATAAAAGATTTGTTTGGAACCCAAGGAATAGCTCATCCCGAGCTAAAGACTCGAAAACTTCCGAATTCTGGACTGAATCAATGGAAAAACTGGTTAAAATTGAAAAAAAATTATCAATACGATTTATCTCAGATAAAATGGTCACAATTAGTACCACAAAAATGGCGAAATAGAGTAACTGAACATTGCGAAGTTGAAAATCAAAATTTTGAAAAAAGCAAAACGAATTCATATCAAAAAGAACAATTAATTAATTCCATAAATAATTCTGAAAACCGTTTATTGTTATTGCCGGATCAAAAATCGAATTTGAAAAAGAATTATAGATATGATGTTTTATCGTATAAATTTTTTTATTATGAAGATAAGAATGATTTATATAAATATAGTTATGGAATACCATTCCAAAGAAATAAAAACCAAGAATTTTCTTATACTTATAATTATTTTTACAATAACAATAAAGAAAAATTTTTTGACATGGTGTGGAATATCCCGATCACTAATTTTTTTTTCTTAGAAAGAAAAAAAAATTCGGATATAGAAAAAACTATAGATAGAAAATATTTGGATTTGAAAATTCTCCATTTTTGTCTTAGAACAAAAGTTGACGTTGAGGCTTGGGTCAATACTAGCATGAATGAAAAAACGAAAACTGAATCTAAGAACTATCAAATTGTTGATAAAATTGATAACAAAAGTTTTTTTTATCGCCCAATTTATCAAGAAATAAACCAACCTGATAAAAAAAAAAATTTGGATTGGATGGGAATGAATGAAGAAATACTGAGCTGTCCCATATCAAATTTGGGATTTTGGTTTTTCTCCGAATTTGTCTTATTTTATAATTCATATAAAATGAAACCATGGGTTATACCAATTAATCTGCTTTTTTCAAATTCTAGTGTAAGTAAAAAGGTTAGTGAAAATAAAAGCATCAATAGACATAAAAAGCTCAATTCTTTTATACCATCAAATGAAAAAATATATTTTGAATTAGAGAATCAGAATGAAGATGAAAAAGAACTCATAAGTCAAGAAAATCTTAGATCAGATGTTCAAGAAAACTCTGAATCTGTTTTCTCAAATGGACAAACAGATATTGAAGAAGATTTTATAGGATCAGATATGAAAAAGCCGAGAAATAAAAAGCAACCCCCGGTCGGTACAGAAGCAGAAATCGATTTATTCCTGACAAGACATTTGCTTTTTCAGTTGAAATGGGTAGATTCTTTAAATCAAAAACTGATCAATAATCTCAAAGTATATTGTCTTGCGCTTCGATTGAAAAATCCAATAGAAATTCTTGTATCCTCGATAGAAAGAAAAGAACTCAGTATGGATATAATACTGGAGCGGAAAGATTTAACTCAGTCAAATTTGCTAAAAAACGGGGTATTGATTATTGAACCAATTCGTTTGGCTATAAACGGCGATGGGAAGTTTCTTATGTATCAAACCATAGGGCTTTCATTAGTTCATAAGAGTAAACACCGCAATAATCAAAAACGATACAGCGAAAATTGTGATAAAAAATGTTTAGGTAAAAGAGAGAAAAACAAATTTGATTTGTTTCCTCCCGAAAATATTTTATCGCCTGGGCGTCGTAGAGAGTTAAGAATTCGAATTTGTTTGAATTCAAGGAACAATAAGGGTGTGAATACAAACCCAACAGGGAATCAAATAAAAAACTGTAGTCAATTTTTTGATGAAAACAAAGATCTTGATCAAGATAAAAATAGACTTAAAAAATTAAAATTCTTTCTTTGGCCCAATTATCGATTAGAGGATTTAGCTTGTATGAATCGTTATTGGTTTGATACTAATAACGGAAGTCGTTTTAGTATGTTAAGAATACATATGTATCCGAAATTTGAAATTGATTTCTGATACATTTGATTTCCTATTAGTATTATTTGGTAGATAAATAGATACATATCCACGCTATCGTACATTCAATTCCGATACATGATACTAATTCGATAACGTATTCACTATATCCGAAATGAATCAACGTAAATAAACCTTATTTATATAAACTAAAGTTTTTTTGATAAACTAAATCAATTAAGGTATTCTATATACCAAATTAAAATAGCTGGCATTATTATTACTGATCGGTAAAATTCCACAATTTGTTAAAAAAAGATAAGGAAGGTTAAGAATTTATGAAAAAAAGTTCATTCATATCCGTTATTTCGGAGGAAAAAAAAGAAGAAAACAGAGGGTCTGTTGAATTTCAAGTATTCTGTTTTACCAATAAGATACGAAAACTTACTTCCCATTTGCAATTGCACAAAAAAGACTATTCATCTCAGCGAGGGCTACGAAAAATTTTGGGAAAACGTCAACGACTACTAGCTTATTTGTCAAAGAAAAATGGAATCCGTTATAAAGAATTAATAAGTCAATTAAACATTCGAGAACTAAAAACACGTTAATTTGAAGAGTTGTTTTGAATTATAATTATTTGATTTATTAGATCTTGAATTTTGATGAATACCTTGTTGTTTTCAGCAATTCATGCACAAATGAATTTGTGAAAGAATGAATCGGAGAAAAACCTATGACTCTACCAACTACCCGAAAAGACTTCATGATAGTCAATATGGGCCCTCACCATCCATCAATGCATGGTGTTCTCCGACTCATCGTTACTTTAGACGGTGAAGATGTTATTGACTGTGAACCAATAGTAGGTTATTTACACAGAGGTATGGAAAAAATTGCAGAAAACCGAACAATTATACAATATCTGCCTTATGTAACACGTTGGGATTATTTAGCTACTATGTTTACAGAAGCAATAACTGTAAATGGACCAGAACAATTGGGAAATATTCAAGTACCTAAAAGAGCTAGCTATATTCGAGTGATTATGTTGGAGTTAAGTCGAATAGCTTCTCATTTATTATGGCTCGGCCCTTTTATGGCAGATATCGGGGCGCAAACCCCCTTTTTCTATATTTTCAGAGAAAGGGAATTAATATATGATTTATTCGAAGCTGCCACCGGTATGAGAATGATGCATAATTATTTTCGTATTGGAGGGGTAGCTGCCGATCTACCTTATGGCTGGATAGCGAAATGTTTAGATTTTTGTGATTATTTTTTAATAAGGCTTGCTGAATACCAAAAGCTTATTACGCGAAATCCCATTTTTTTAGAACGAGTTGAGAATGTGGGCATTATTGGTAGCGAAGAAGCAAAAAATTGGGGTTTATCGGGCCCAATGCTACGAGCTTCTGGAATACAATGGGACCTTCGTAAGGTTGATCATTATGAATGTTATGACGAATTTGATTGGGAAGTCCAATGGCAAAAAGAAGGAGATTCATTAGCTCGTTATTTAATACGAATCGGCGAAATGGCCGAATCTGTAAAAATTATTCAACAAGCTCTAGAAGCAATTCCAGGAGGTCCCTATGAGAATTTAGAAATCCGGCGCTTTAATAGAATAAAATATCCTGAATGGAATGATTTTGAATATCGATTCATTAGTAAAAAGCCATCTCCTTCTTTTGAATTGTCGAAACAAGAACTTTATGTAAGAGTTGAAGCACCAAAAGGTGAATTAGGAATATTTTTGATAGGAGATCAGAGTATTTTTCCTTGGAGATGGAAAATTCGCTCTCCGGGTTTTATCAATTTGCAAATTCTTCCTCAGTTAGTTAAAAAAATGAAATTGGCTGATATTATGACGATATTAGGTAGCATAGATATCATTATGGGAGAGGTTGATCGTTGAAATGATAATTGATACAACAACAAAAGTACAAGCTATCAATTCTTTTTCCAGATTGGAATCCTTAAAAGTGGTTTATGAGACTACATGGATGCTTTTCCCTATTTTGGTTCTTGTATTGGGAATTACAATAGGTGTACTAGTAATTGTGTGGTTAGAAAGAGAAATATCTGCAGGGATACAACAACGTATTGGACCTGAATATGCCGGTCCTTTGGGAATTCTTCAAGCTCTAGCGGACGGAACAAAATTACTTTTTAAAGAAAACCTTCTTCCATCTAGAGGAGATGCACTTTTATTTAGTATCGGGCCTTCTATAGCAGTCATATCAATTCTACTAAGTTATTCAGTAATTCCTTTTAGCTCTGACCTTGTTCTAGCCGATCTCAGTATTGGGGTTTTTTTATGGATCGCTATTTCAAGCATTGCTCCCATTGGACTTCTTATGTCAGGATATGGATCAAATAATAAATATTCCTTTTTAGGTGGTTTACGGGCTGTTGCCCAATCAATTAGTTATGAAATACCATTAACTCTATGTGTATTATCAATATCGCTACGTGTGATTCGTTAAAACATAGATCGTCCTCTTTCCCCGTTTATTTTTAGCTTTCTAACAAGAAAAATGGATTCAATAGCATCTTTTTTTATTCATGGAGCGGGTTGATTAAAGTAAATCAGATAGTTAGATGAGTGAAAAAAAACAGCTTCGAAATTTGCAGTAAAAAAGCGAATCTCATTGCCTATGTACAAGGGTTAAAAACATAAACAGTCAAGATTATTTCCCCCAAGATTGGTTAATTAGTCATCATTACTTGAAGCGGGTTGAAAAGAACAATTCTAGGAAGTTTTTACTATCTTTTCTTTTTTTTTTTTGATCTATTACCATACATGACTTACTATAGAAATTGACCAAAAAAGGTGGATGATTAGGAACACCAAAGTACACAAAGGATTTGTAATAGAAATTACGTAAATTCTTTTTTACATAAAAGAAATACTAATTGAGGCTTAAAATTTGTAGAAATGATTAAGTAGTACTCCCCAAAATTTCGATCCAGAGTATGCTCCTATCCACCGATTAAATGAATGACTATCAGGAACGAAGTAATCTTTTACTTTTGCCACTGAATAAAAGAAATAAGAGGGACGAAAAAAAAAGGGATAGATAATAGAATCCAAAAAAGATCGTTTTCCAATATCGATATGCACAGAAATTCCATTTTGATCATAGCATAAATCATGAATGAATGTTTCATTTTTTTTTCGGAATCAAAAAAATAAGAATACGGCAAAATTTTTATTGATAATTGATATTCGTAAAATTAGTAAAAAGCGTATTTTATTCAAGAATTAAGTTATTACTCAATAAAAAAGGAAATTCTTCAAAATTTAAGTAAAAGATGAGATCAATTCCGAAGCAATTTTTTATAGTCTAGCAGACAGAATTTTATTAGTCTAATTCAGGATTTTTCGGTTTATTTTCACTTTTCCTACAAACCTATCAAGATTAAAGAAGATCGAATTAGTCCTTACATTTATTTATGGCTCTTGAGGAGCCGTATGAGGTGAAAATTTCATGTACGGTTCTGTAATAGCGATGACAAGCGTAATCTTATCTTCGACTATAATTATCTAACAGTTCAAGTACAGTTGATATAGTTGAAGCACAGTCAAAATATGGGTTTTGGGGATGGAATTTGTGGCGACAACCTATAGGGTTTATTGTTTTTATAATTTCTTCTCTAGCAGAATGCGAGAGATTGCCTTTTGATTTACCAGAAGCAGAAGAAGAATTAGTAGCGGGTTATCAAACCGAATATTCCGGTATTAAATTTGGTTTATTTTATGTTGCGTCTTATTTAAATCTACTAATCTCTTCATTATTTGTAACTGTTCTTTACTTGGGCGGTTGGAATTTCCCTATTCTATCCATATTCATCATAGATGGAGTTTTTGGAACGACAATTTGTATTTTCATTACATTAGCTAAAACTTTTTTGTTCTTGTTTATTTCGATCGCAACAAGATGGACTTTGCCTAGACTGAGAATGGACCAATTGTTAAATCTTGGATGGAAATTTCTTTTACCTATCTCTTTAGGTAATCTATTATTAACAACTTCTTCCCAACTTTTTTCATTATAAATTCTAAAAATAAAGAATATTTAATATTTACTATAATCTAATTTACAACTTGTCCGAAACAAGAGAAAGAAACAAAATCTTATTTTTTTTTTGATATTTACTCTATGTTCCCTATGGTAACTGGGTTCATCAATTATGGTCAACAAACAATACGGGCGGCAAGGTACATTGGGCAAGGTTTTCTGATTACCCTATCCCACGCTAACCGTTTACCTGTAACTATTCAATATCCTTATGAGAAATTGATCACATCGGAGCGTTTTCGTGGTCGAATTCACTTTGAATTTGATAAATGCATTGCTTGTGAAGTGTGTGTTCGTGCATGTCCTATAGATTTGCCTGTTGTTGATTGGAAATTGAAAACGGATATTCGAAAGAAACAGTTGCTTAATTACAGCATTGATTTCGGAATTTGTATATTTTGTGGTAATTGTGTTGAGTATTGCCCAACAAATTGTTTATCAATGACTGAAGAATATGAGCTTTCTACTTATGATCGTCACGAATTAAATTATAATCAAATTGCTCTAGGCCGTTTACCAATATCAATAACCGATGATTACACAATTCGAACAATTTTGAATTCGTCAGAGCAAGCCCGTGATTGAAGAACAATTTCTACCTATTAAAGCGAGCTTTTATTCTTGTTCAATAACTGGAAATTTTGCTTATTCTTATTGATTGGGGAAAAACGCAACTTTAGTAGTATTTTAAATTGATTTACTCCAATGATTATAAAGAGTTTTAGTTCCGAACTATCCTTTCCAGATAAAAAAGAATGTGATAGGTCGAACAATTTTATTTTATTTACATCAAGTCATACACATTAGAATTTACCAATTAGGAGCGCATAAACTTCTTTTTCCTGTTCACATCAATAAGATCATGAAACATTCCGATTTTTTTATCTTGTATTTTATATATAATGGATTTACCTGGACCAATACATGATTTTCTTTTAGTTTTGGGGGGGTTGGGTCTTATATTAGGGGGTCTAGGAGTAGTATTATTTACCAATCCAATTTTTGCGGCCTTTTCATTGGGGTTGGTTCTTGTGTGTATATCTTTATTCTATATTCTAGCAAATTCCCATTTTGTAGCTTCTGCACAACTCCTTATTTATGTGGGGGCGATAAATGTATTAATTCTATTTTCTGTAATGTTCATGAATAGTCCAGAATATGACAAAAAGTTCCATCTGTGGACTGTTGGGGACGGGGTTACTTCATTGGTTTGTATAAGTCTTTTTGTTTCATTAATTATGACTATTATAAATACGTCCTGGTATAGTATTATTTGGACTACAAAATCAAACCAGATTCTAGAACAAGATTTGATAAATGCTAGTCAACAAATTGGAATTCATTTATCAACCGATTTTTTTCTTCCATTTGAACTCATTTCCATAATTCTTTTAGTTGCTTTAATAGGTGCAATTGCCGTGGCTCGTCAATAATACTATTTCATTTTTAAAACTAGTAATCCAAAAAAAAAGTCTATTTTTTGCACTTTCATTCAACTCTATTTGAATTGCTTTCGAAACTTTTAGTTCAATTTTTTATTAGCCTAGTTTTTGTTCTTAATTCTAACTTAACTTGTTATATTCTAGTCAAGCAAAGTAGTTTAATTGTTGTTCATATTGAAATGAATCATGATTCATAAGGGGTTGGTCAATGATACTCGAGCATGTACTTGTTTTGAGTGCTTTTTTATTTTCTATCGGGATTTATGGATTAGTCACGAGCCGCAATTTGGTTCGAGCTCTTATGTGTCTTGAACTTATATTAAATGCAGTTAATCTAAATTTTGTAACATTTTCGGATTTTTTTGATAATCGCCAATTAAAAGGAAACATTTTCTCAATTTTTGTTATAGCCATTGCAGCCGCTGAAGCAGCTATTGGACCGGCTATTGTTTCTTCAATTTATCGTAACAGAAAATCAATTCGTATCAATCAATCGAATTTATTAAATAAATAGTTATATCGTTTTTTCATTTTATTAGTATTTTCACAAATTCTAGTTTAGAAAGTAAAATTTGAATATTCATCAATTCAAATTAGATTACTAGATCTTGCACCTTAAGATATACTTTCATAAAGTGGAATAAATCAAAGTATTTTGGCTCTCTTTTCCATTTCCTATCCAGAACTAGATTGATTCCAAAAATTCTGGGAAATTATTGATTCGTCTAGTATTTGAATATGTATTTCATTTATTTTACTAGAACTAGATCGAAAATTAGTCAAGTTAAAAAAAGAAATTATAGATCCAATGTCACATTCAGTTAAAATTTATGATACATGTATAGGGTGTACTCAATGTGTCCGAGCTTGTCCCACGGATGTATTAGAAATGATACCTTGGGATGGATGTAAAGCAAAACAAATAGCTTCTGCTCCAAGAACAGAAGATTGTGTCGGTTGTAAAAGATGTGAATCCGCTTGTCCAACGGATTTTTTAAGCGTTCGAGTTTATCTATGGCATGAAACCACTCGCAGTATGGGTCTAGGTTATTGATATAGTTCAGAAAATTCCATTTGAATCCATTTATTTTTTTATTCTATTTGGATTTTTTTTACCGACAAAAATCCGTACCAAAAACGAAATTTATTTCTTTTGGGGTACGGGTTTTTTTGTCCAAGTATATCTTGTCTTTACTACGAATTTTTTTCCCTGGTTAACAACAATTGTAATTTTGCCCATATTTGCGGGTTCTTTAATTTTAGTATTTCCTCAGAAAGGAAATAAGATTATAAGGTGGTATACTATATGCATTTCAATTTTAGAGCTCCTTCTAATAACTTATGCATTTTGTTATCATTTCCAACCGGATGATCCATTAATCCAACTGGCCGAAGATTATAATTGGATCAACTTTTTTGATTTCCATTGGCGATTAGGAATCGACGGACTTTCGATAGGACCTGTTTTATTAACAGGATTCATTACGACTTTAGCTACTTTAGCCGCTTGGCCAGTTACTCGAGATTCTCGATT